TAAATATGCTCTTCAGGCACTTGAACCCGCCTGGATCACTTCTAGACAAATAGAAGCAGGCCGACGAGCAATGACACGAAATGCGCGCCGTGGTGGAAAAATATGGGTACGTATATTTCCAGACAAACCGGTTACAGTAAGACCCGCAGAAACACGTATGGGTTCGGGGAAAGGATCCCCTGAATATTGGGTAGCTGTTGTTAAACCCGGTCGAATACTTTATGAAATGGGTGGAGTAACAGAAAATATAGCTAGAAGGGCAATTTCAATAGCATCATCAAAAATGCCTATACGAACTCAATTCATTATTTCGGGATAAAAACGACTCAAAGGGAAAAGGTCTTGGGGTTAAAAAACAATCACAAGTGCCGGTTTCTTTCTTTGGACAAACAATATTTCTTTTTTTCTTCATTCTTTGCTTTGCATTGAAAGAATAGATTTTAAAAATGATATGATTCAACCTCAGACCCTTTTGAATGTAGCGGATAACAGCGGGGCTCGGGAATTGATGTGTATTCGAATCATAGGAGCTAGCAATCGTCGATATGCTCATATCGGTGACGTTATTGTTGCTGTGATCAAAGAAGCAGTACCAAATATGCCACTATCAAGATCAGAGGTGGTCAGAGCTGTAATTGTACGTACTTGTAAAGAACTCAAACGTGATAACGGTATGATAATACGATATGATGACAATGCTGCAGTTGTCGTTGACCAAGAAGGAAATCCCAAAGGAACTCGAGTTTTTGGTGCAATTGCCCGGGAATTGAGACAGTTAAATTTTACTAAAATAGTTTCATTAGCTCCGGAGGTATTGTAAGGTCTTATAAAATAAGATAAGACCGTCATATGTTTTAAGTTAAGATATTTGAAAAAAAAAGATTAATAAGTAGATTCATCATTTTTAGGAGATTGTGTCTCACGCATATGCCTTTAAGAATTTCAATTCATAAAAAAGTAAAAAAAAAAAGAAAAACACGTTGAGTATATCAAAATTGGGGAGCACCAAAAATTTTAATTCACCATGGGTAGGGATACTATTGCTGACATAATAACCTCTATACGAAATGCTGATATGGATAGAAAAAGGGTGGTTCGAATAGCATCTACTAATATCACCGAAAATATTGTTAAAATACTTTTACGAGAAGGGTTTATCGAAAACGTGAGAAAACATAAAGAAACCAAAAAAGCTTTTTTGGTTTTAACCCTACGGCATAGAAGGAATAGTAAAAAGGCTTATAGAAATTTTTTAAATTTAAAACGGATCAGTCGGCCCGGTCTCCGAATCTATTCGAACTACCAACGAATTCCTAGAATTTTAGGTGGGATGGGAGTTGTAATTCTTTCTACTTCTAGAGGTATAATGACAGACCGAGAGGCTCGACTAGAAAGAATTGGTGGAGAAGTTTTGTGTTATATATGGTAATCTTTCTAATATACGAATTGGGTCCGAAACTTCTGATTTGTGAAAATAAAAAGAAAAGGGGCGGGTTATCTAATATTGTTCCTCCTCCATCAGTTGATACTTCAAGGAGGCTTTACCTGGAATGAAAGAACAAAAATGGATTCATGAAGGTTTAATTACTGAATCCCTTCCCAACGGTATGTTCCGGATTCGCTTAGATAATCAAGATATGATTCTAGGTTATGTTTCAGGAAAGATCCGACGTAGTTTTATACGGATACTGCCAGGCGATAGAGTCAAAATTGAAGTAAGTCGTTATGATTCAACCAAAGGACGTATAATTTATCGACTTCGCACTAAGGATTCGAAAGATTAGGTGTTTTTATCAACTTCAACATGCCCTTCGTGGGAATATGATTCGAGATGAAAAATTTAAAGAAACCTTTTTTTTTAAGTATATTGAGAATTAAAATGAGGAATGCCAAATATGAAAATACGAGCTTCTGTTCGGAAAATTTGTGAAAAATGTAGACTAATACGTAGGCGGGGACGAATTATAGTAATTTGTTCTAACCCAAGACATAAACAAAGACAAGGATAATCAGACTTGTTAAAACACCCGATGTAAAAGTAAAATTTTGACACGAAATGGATATATCCATATATCTCTGACTCATATTTATGAGATGAAAAAATATGGCAAAAGCTATACCGAGAATTGGTTCACGTAAGAATGAACGTGTTGGGTCACGTAAGAATACACGGAGAATACCAAAGGGGGTTATTCATGTTCAAGCAAGTTTCAATAATACTATTGTGACTGTTACAGATGTACGGGGTCGAGTGGTTTCTTGGTCCTCCGCTGGTGCTTGTGGATTCAAGGGTACAAGAAGAGGGACGCCCTTTGCTGCTCAAACCGCAGCAGGAAACGCTATTCGTACAGTAGTGGATCAAGGTATGCAACGAGCAGAAGTCATGATAAAAGGACCTGGTCTCGGAAGAGACGCGGCATTACGCGCTATTCGCAGAAGTGGTATACTATTAACATTTGTGCGGGATGTAACCCCTATGCCACATAATGGCTGTAGACCT